GCTACTGCACTGTTCATTCTAGTTCCTACTGCTTTTTTACTTATTATCTACGTAAAAACAGTCAGTCAAAATGATTAATTTGAATCTGAATTATTAGTTCTTATCAATCCTTTTTTCAATGATTGAAGAAATGAAAGAAAGGGATTAAAAGAAAATTCCAAGTCTTAAATGAAATGATCTGGTTGGAATCATAAAATGTGGTAGAAAGGACTATATATAGTCCTTTCTACCACACTTTAGAGTATTTTTTATTATCTAATATTGTATACAATGATATTATCATATAAAGTTGTATTGTATACAGATATAGACTTTATCTAAATGGAGGGTTTATATAGATCAATTTACAATATGTATGTATATGATGTATTAGATGTACATCTAATCTAAATAGTAGACTAGTACATCGAAATAGCAGTCTAATTCTATTTCTTTTTTTCGCTACATCCACTCGATTTCGATCAACCCAAAATAATCGAAGGCCAATTCTTCTAATTCCTAGGTTTCTTATAATTTTATATATAGGTTCCGGGATCCATCAAAAGAATCAATAGAGGAAGAATAGTATAGGAATATACTATAGCAAAAGAAAACAAAACCAAGGAATTTTTTTGATTTCCCATCCCAAGAAGTCATTGATTGAGCCATTAACAGATCATTTACGAAGTTCTATGGTAACTTCTTCAGATTTTGAAAGGAAGTAGATTAGTAAAGGGGACTCGGACCATTTTTCATGCTTAAACATGACATGAGATGAGTCAAAAAAGCATAAAAAAATCTCTAGGAGTCTAAAATGTTAAATGTATGATATGTGGTGGATCACTCAGCGGAAGAAAGATAAAATTTTATTATGTGTAGAACCTCTTTGGACAACCACTAGTCACTTCCAGTAGAAAGTAAGTATCGTCGTAATCTAATAGCAGAACGATTTGTTCTTAGAACAGTGAAAGTAAAGAAAGAGAGAAACAAATAAAGAAAAAACTAGGGATTGGTTTTTTCTCATTGTAATATCCATAATTCTGGTAAGAACAGGTTTATCCAAACAGAATATTTAGGAGGAATTCGGTTGGAAAAAATTTCCTATCATGCGTAGATTTGAGTTTTGAAATACAACTAAACTATAGTAATCATTCGTTGTTTGATCGAATGGTTATTATTCATTATTGTCTTTCCAGTATAATTTTGAAAGAAAGACAAGCTTTTTAAAAATAAAGCTTCGAAAAACGATCAATGCAAAACGATCAATTAAACAATTGATACAATTCGATTACTCAATCGATTACTCAATCGATTACTCAATCGATTACTCAATCAATTATTAATATACCTAGAGTCCACTCCTTCCCCATACTACGAGTGAAAGGGAAAATGTAAAGACTACCATTAAAGCAGCCCAAGCGAGACTTACTATATCCATGTGAATTATATCTCCTATTTCTATGAAGGAATTATTCCATTATTGATCAATAATCATAGTAGAATCAATGGCGCAGAGTCAAAATAGGATTCTGACTTAAGGCTATTGATGAACCAATTCAATGAATCCACTCGTAACAGATTCTTTATAGGATTTCTGGTAGAATTGGGAAGTATTAAGTAAAAATACGATACACACACCTTTTCCTTGCAAATTGCAAAGGAATGCTCCTAATGGAACATGTGGGAATAGTAAGACCTATTGTTTGTTTTGTTACCTTTCTTTCATAAGCAAAAAAAAAATATATACCATCAAGATAGATAACTATCTATTGGATACCCACATTTCCTATTTGATCTAAGCCTTACTGTCTTTCTTTCTGTGAAAGAATGGGGAGACATCACTACCATTATTACATACATTTTTTTTGTAATCCCCTTACACGACCAAAGAAATCTTTTTTTTTTACTTTGACTTTTACTCTGTTATTCTATAAGATAAGAGCCGACCAACCATCCTGATTGAATGTTTGAGTACTCGGAGTCTCTCGTAAGTATGGATACAAAGTATCTTCAGTCCTTTCCACAGCTCCTAAATTGATTTCCCATCAGCCTATCCAATCTAATTCCAGACAGAGTCAGTAGACCCTACGTTAGTGTAGGTAGTGTAAGATAATTAGGAAGTCTTGATAGTCTTTCGTATAATCTTTTCTTCAATCCTAGGAGCAAAAATGGAATGTCCTTTAGGAACCTTTGGATACCAAGATTTCTGACCTCTTACTTTCGTAGTTCTGGAATTAATAAGTAAGCCTTACCTCATCCCTATTGGTATATCTGTTTGGGCCGCTACCCAGAACCCAAACAGAGCCAGATTTTGAGAAAACAACTTACAGTCTTTTATAGAACTATGTATTCTATAAATCAAGTATCGACAAGCCCCGTCCTTTGCCTTTGCTTATGCAGGGCAAGAATTTGTCGAGTTCTATTCTATCAGTAGAATAAGAAATTCTAAGTATTTTGTTGATCAGGCGACACCCAGATTTGAACTGGGGATAAAGGATTTGCAGTCCCCTGCCTTACCGCT